AAATATTCAAATCGATTAGAAAAAGAAAATAAAGATGCTGTTTATTAAGAAAAAGTGAATCCTATGAGATAAATAAAAGAAGGGGGGCCCTAGATACAATCCAGAAGTATCCATTTTAGGTAAACATATATCTATGCTCAGAAAGTACCAAGAAAAATGAATCAGATTCGGGGGGGCTCCCACGAGAAAACACCTATGATACTAGAGCTCATACCTTATCGAACATGTTATTTCATTTTGAAATTGGTTTATTGCACACTACAAAATACTAGTCACACTATAGGTTTTAACGAGGAGTTCCGTTTCATCATTTGTAAAACCGAAGATGATGAGGATATTCTTGTGAAAAAATCCAAACCTCGGGCTCGAGGACGAAGTTATACGATAAAAAGACTAACTTGTCATATAAATAATGTATTGAAAGATATAGCCTTATATCTTATATAAAGAATATAAGATATGCTTAAAACTCTGAGTAAGTAAAAAAAAGTCCACAAATAGGACATTTCATGATATATATTATAGTAATGGAGCATTATGGCACAAAAAATAAATCCACTTGGTTTCCGACTTGGTACAACTCAAAATCATCATTCTATTTGGTTTGAACAACCAAAAAATTATTCTCAGGGTCTACAAGAAGATAAAAAAATCAGAAACTCTATTCAAAATTATGTACAAAAGAATATCAAAATTCCTTCTGGTGTTGTAGGGATTTCACGTATAGAGATTCAAAAAAGAATTGATGTGATTCAGGTTAGAATATATCTGGGATTCCTAAAATTATTAAGAGAAAGGAAACCGAAAAGAACCGAAGAATTTCGGGAGCATGTAATCGAAGAATTGCAGAAGAAGGCAATCAAAGAATTACCGATGATTGTACAAAAAGAACTTAATCCTATAAATCGAAAATTGAACATGACTATTACAAGAATTCCAAATCCTTACAAGGATCCTAATATTCTTGCAGAATTTATAGCCGAACAATTAAAGAATCGAGTTGCATTTCGCAAAGCAATGAAAAAGGCTATTGAATTAGCCAAGGGGGTCGGTACAAAAGGAATTCAAGTACAAATTGCCGGGCGCCTTGGCGGAAAAGACATTGCACGCGCCACATGGCTTAGAGACGGTAGGGTTCCTCTACAAACCCTTCGAGCTAAAATTGATTATTGCTGCTATACAGCTCGAACTATTCATGGGGTATTAGGCATAAAAATTTGGATATTTGTAGACGAACAACAGTCAACCTTTACTTGACTTAATCTTTACATTATACCCGTTGATAGAATTGATAGAACAAAAAATCAGAAATTCTTTCATTCTTTTTTTTCTTTTTCTGGCCAATCAAAACAAAAAAAGAAAAATTCTCAAATTCTAGGAGCTTAAATAAAATAAAAAATTCGATTGATTATTTAATCTACTTGCTATGCTTAGTGTGTGACCCGTTGGTTTTTAAAGGTCAATCTAAAAAAAATAGACTGATCCATACTATGAATGAAAAAATATAGAATTAATAACCAACTCATCGCTTCACATTATCTAGATCTGGATCCAAAAAAGCAGTCAAGATATGATATATTGGCCGTTGCATTGTAGGAATTGAAATCTTTTTTACTCTTTGTTGACATTACATTCTTTTTTACATAAATAAAAGAAAAAGCAATTTCATTATGAATTGTAAAGCAAAATAAAAAATTATACAGATAAATGATAGGGTGAGCGAAAGAAAAAAAAAATTAATGATATATGATTCCAATATGTAAGGTCTACGAGTCATCTCGTAAAAGCTAATGTAATAAAGCACCAATAACTATTTATTGATAGTTAAAATCCTACTCATAAAACAAAAAATGAGGAGCCTCGAGCCAATAAAGACTGATAAAATTGGCTCAAGAAAAAATTGCATTGGAGGCTTCATTGTAGAATTAAGACCTAACCATTAACCGAGAAGCGATGGGAACGACGGAACCTGTAAAGACATAAGATTCTATTGAAAATAAATCTTAATAATTTTTTTTAATGGGCAGGATGGCGAAACGAACCAAGAAACAATCCATTTTTTTTTTGAGAAGTTTGGTTTGGGGATAACCCTACAAATAAAGTAAATATTGAACGAGTAAATATTCGCCCGCGAAGATTTTTTTATGTTATTGGATTTCTAAATTTTAAGTGATCTGATATCATTATCATAATAAATACAAATATAGATTCATTAGAAGATTATAACAAAAAAAAGTCCATTATAGAATATAGAAAAATTAGATAAAATAATTATCTACAAATTTGAATTTCGAATTCTCTATCAATCTAGAATTGACAGAGAATACATAGTTCTATATACAAAAATAGATACAAATTTCGAATAAATAGATTTGATTCGAATAAATAGATTAGATGAAATCTCAAAGAATCTAATGATTCAGTCTATTACTCATCAACTATATGTATATTTTTATAATTATTTCATTCGCAAGGAGCTGGATGAGAAGAAACTCTCATGTCCAGTTCTGTAATAGAGATGGAATTGTGAACCAATCATCAACTATAACCCCAAAAGAACCAGATTCCGTAGACAACATAGAGGGAGAATGAAAGGAATGTCTTATCGAGGTAATCGTATTTGTTTCGGTAGATATGCTCTTCAGGCACTTGAACCCACTTGGCTTACGGCTAGACAAATAGAAGCAGGGCGTCGGGCAATGACACGAAATATACGCCGTGGTGGAAAAATATGGGTACGTATATTTCCCGACAAACCAGTTACGAGAAAATCCGCAGAAACACGTATGGGTTCGGGGAAAGGGAAAGGACCTCCCGCATATTGGGTAGCTGTCGTTAAACCAGGTAAAATACTTTATGAGATGGGCGGAGTAGCAGAAAAGATGGCCAGAAAGGCTATCTCAATAGCAGCATCAAAAATGCCTATGCGAACTCAATTGATTATTTCAAAATAGGAATATAGAACCGAGGAAAAAAGGGACTTTGGAATGAAAAAAAATTGTAAGTTTTTTTTTTTAGTTTTGGACAAAGAATATTTGTTTTTTTCCTGTCTTTTTTTTCCTTTTGCATTAAAATAACAGATTAAAAAAATGATATGATCCAATCTCAGACCTATTTGAATGTAGCAGATAACTGCGGAGCCCGAAAATTGATGTGTATTCGAATCATAGGGATTGGTAATCGGGGATACGGTTATATTGGCAACGTTATTATTGCTGTGATCAAGGAAGCAGCATCCAATTCCCCTCTAGAAAAATCCGAAGTGATCAGAGCTGTAATTGTACGTACTTGTAAACAACTCAAACGCGACAGCGGCATTATCATACGATATGATGATAATGCTGCAGTTGTCATTGATCAAAAAGGAAATCCAAAGGGAACTCGAATTTTTGGCCCGATTGCCGAGGAGTTGAGGGAGGTCAATTTCACGAAAATACTTTCATTAGCACCTGAAGTATTATAAGATAAAGCGTTATAAAAGCATTATAAGATGAAATAGAAAACATTATAGAGTTATACTATTTGATTATAGTATTTGAATTCAACCGATTAATCAAATAAATTAGTAGATTATGTTTGACGTATATACCTTAATAATAATAAAGTCATAAAAAAACCAAAGGAAAAAGAAAGACTATGTTGATTATATCAAAACTCAAAAACAACCAAAATTTTAGTTTATCATGAGTAAAGACACAATTGCTGAGATAATAACCTCTATACGAAATGCTGACATGGCCGGAAAAGGAATCGTTCGAATAGTATCTACTAATATCACTGAAAACATTGTGAAAATCCTTTTACGGGAAGGTTTTCTTGAAAATGTGAGGAAACATCAGGAAGGCAACAAAAATTTCTTGGTTTTAACCTTACGACATAGACGACATAGAAAAAATAAAAACAAACAATATAGAACAAGTCTAAAATTAAAACAGATTAGTCGACCTAGTCTACGAATTTATTCTAGCTATCAACAAATTCCTAGAATTTTAGGCGGGATGGGAATTGTAATTCTTTCTACTTCTCAGGGTATAATGACAGATCGAGAGGCTCGACTAAAAAGAATCGGCGGAGAAATCTTGTGTTATATATGGTAATCCTTCTGATATCCAAATTCTATCCATTTGGATTTTTTTTGTAAAAAAAAAAAAAGAACAAGTCAGGAATTAGAATAGCATTGCTGGTACATTAAATTAGCGGATACTAAAATAGAGTTTTATATAGAATATAATTTTTTTTATTCTATATTAGAGAATCGAAGGATATAGAATATAAAGAACAAAAAGAAATTCAAAAAGCTTGAATTACTGAATCACTTTTCAAGGGTATGTTACAGGTTCCTTTAGATAATGAAGATCCTGTTTTAGGTTATGTTTCAAGAAAGACCTAACATAGTTTTGTTTTATACCACCAGGAAATCGACAAAGTACGCCTCATTAGAATTATGATTCGCCCGGAGGGCGTTTAATTTCGAGACTCCAGAACAAAAATTCGAAAGATTAGGTAATTTTTTACCTTCAATATTTCTTTTTTTTTATGGGGATAGAATTCAATCAAGATTGAAAAATGAAAAAAAAAAAACTCTTTTTTTTTTATTCACAAAAAGTCCGTATATTCAAAATGAAGGAACGAAAAATATGAAACTAAGGCCCTGCGCTCGTAAAATTTGTGGAAGATGTCGAGTAAGACGTAGAAAGGGACGAATTAGAATAATTTGCCCTAACCCGAGACATAAACAAAGACAAGGATAATTTTGCTAAATAAAGAAGGACTATCTAAAGGATCTGATAGATAAATACAAATAAAAAAAAAGATCTATTTTGACACGAAATGGATATATCCATAGGCCTCGGACTTTTTTTTTGAGATAATAAAATATGGCAAAAAAAGTAAAAATTATAACAAGAATTTTTTGGCGCAAAAATAGACGTATTCGTAAAAGTACACGTAAAATACCAAAGGGAGTTATTCATATCCAAGCGGGTTTTAAGAATACTATTATAACCGTTACAGATGTGCGGGGTCAAGTGATCTATTGGTCCTCTGCGGGCACTTGTGGATTCAAGAGCCGAAGAAAGCGGACACCTTTTGCCGCTCACACCATAGCAGCAGATGCTAGTCGGATAGCAAAGGAGCAAGGTATGCGACAAGTGACAGTCCTGATAAAGGGTGGGGGTCGCGGAAGAGATGCGGCATTAAAAGCTATTCGTAAAAGTGGTATAAGATTCAAATGCATCCGGGATGTAACCCCTATGCCCCATAATGGCTGCAGGCCTCCTAAAAAAAAACGCCGTTAAGAATAAACATTGAAGAGATTTCAAGATAAATAAATAATTCAAGGATTTGATAACAAAAATAAGAATTTTATTATGGTTCGGGAGAAAGTAAGAATATCTACTCGAACACTACAGTGGAAGTGTGTTGAATCGAGAGTTGACAATAAGCGTCTTTATTATGGACGTTTTATTCTGTCGCCACTTACGAAAGGTCAAGCCGACACAATAGGCATTGCGATGCGAAGAGCTTTGCTTGGAGAACTAGAAGGAACATGTATCACACGTGCAAAATCTGATAAAATACCACACGAATTTTCGACTATAGAGGGTATTCAAGAATCAGTACATGACATATTAATTAATTTGAAAGAAATTGTATTGAGAAGCAATTTATATGGAACTCGCGACGCGTCTATTTGTGTTAAAGGTCCTGGATATGTAACTGCTCAACACATCATCTTACCGCCTTCTGTGGAAATCCTTGATAATACACAACATATCGCTAGCCTAACGAAACCAATTGATTTGTGTATTGAATTACAAATTGAGAGGAATCGTGGCTATTGTATAAAACCGACACAAAATTTTCAAGATGGAAGTTATTCCATAGATGCTGTATGCATGCCTGTTCGAAATGCGAATCATAGTGTTCATTCTTATGGAAATGGAAATGAAAAGCACGAGATACTTTTTATCGAAATATGGACAAATGGAAGTTTAACTCCTAAAGAAGCACTTCATGAAGCCTCCCGAAATTTAATTGATTTATTTATTCCCTTTCTACATGGAGAAGAAGAAAATGGAGAAGAAGAAAACTTACATTTCGAAAAAAATCAACACAAGATTACCTTACCCCTTTTTACTTTTCATGATAAATTGACTAAACTAAGGAAAAATAAAAAAGAAATACCATTCAAATCGATTTTTATTGACCAATTAGAATTGACTCCTAAGATCTATAATTGCCTCAAAAGGTCCAATATCCATACATTATCGGACCTTTTGAAGAACAGTCAAGAAGACCTTCTGAAAATTGAACATTTTCGCATGGAAGATGTAAAACATATATTAAGCATTCTAAAAATGGAAAAGCATTTCGCAATTGATTTACCAAAAAATCCATTTTAAAGCCGCTGGATTTTTAGTAATTTTCATAGTTTTTTGTATTTTTTCCTAAAGATATATCTATTGAATAGGTGTTATCTAGGGAGAATTCACCTTGAAGTGACTATTCCCTAGATACACACATCGTGCTATTTTATTTTCAAATTGAATCAATTTAAAAAAGACCTAAAGTTAGGGATTTTTCAATAGGTAATGTTGCTCCAATACCTAACCAAAGGGCCGCTACGGTACCAATCAAAAAAACGGTTGTCGCGACTGGACGACGAAATGGATTTTGGAATTTATTAACATTTTCCAAAAAAGGTACTGTTAATAATCCCGCGGGTACTGAAACCATTAAAAGAACACCTAATAACTTATTAGGTACTGTACGAAGTATTTGAAATACGGGAAAGAAATACCATTCAGGCAATATTTCCAAAGGAGTTGCAAATGGATCCGCGGGTTCGCCAATCATTGATGGTTCTAGAACCGCTAATCCTACATTACATGCAATAGTACCTAGAATTACTACTGGAAAAATATATAAAAGGTCATTAGGCCATGCGGGTTCTCCGTAATAATTATGCCCCATTCCTTTAGCCAATTTAGCTCTTAATACAGGATCATTCAGGTCAGGTTTTTTTGTTATTGGGATAGGTGAATTCTTATCAATCCATCCTCCGAAAGAACCGGATATGATAATTTTTCATCATCCGGCTCGAGCAAGAATCAAACGAACCAAAAGCACCCATATGAAAATATAGGGATCTCTAGATGTTCTATAGATGTTCTAAAATAAATATATTATCCATAGCTACACATATATGAATCATTTTATGAAAAAAAAAATGAACTGGATTCTTTTTTCAAAAATTGCAATCATCCATCGCAAGGAATTCGGTTCTTACAAGTAAATGCTCATTACCCAAGTGGGCCTACAAAGGTAATAATGACCAAGTGCTTTTTGGGTCGTCTTAGACCTTTGGACTTTATGTACAAAAAATCTCGATATTTTTTGTATACAAAGAATTTACTTGTTACTAATATGGTTTCGCCTCTGTCATTCTTTAGATCCGCTGTTTCACCCCAATAGTATCATAAATTGGGTCAATGCAAA